ACAATCTTTCTAGTTACTTCGTTCTCTATTTCTATTTGAGAGGATCCTAAGGAAAAGGGTTTTGTTTCCAACGAGCTAAAACAATATGGCGATGTCTCTAGTAAACCAAAGTCATCGTTGAATAGCTATTTTGCTTCAATTTATTTCTTTAGAAATCGAAAAGAAAATCGAAGGAAGGTTTAGTTACGATTAGAAATTGACTTTCTATCTTCACCCATGGATCCTTTACTCATACTTATTCAATTGGAAGTCTTGATCCAATTCAAATTCTGTTTCGCAATTTCATAATTCAACTTTGAAATTTATAAGTGACTCGGGGATATAAATCACGAGAATGTGTAGTTTTTTTTCTCGAATTGATCATTTGAGAGGTAAAGGATTAAATCCTTTTAATTTGAAGAAATAAAGTTTTTAATCGGAATATGAATAAAACCGAAAGACCCTTTAACTATTAAAGGGTTAAAAGAACGAATCACACTTTTACCACTAAACTATACCCGCTACAATACGATTATTATATACAAATGGACTTTTTGTCGAACAAGAAAATTGAGCATGATTAAGATAGGATTATTAAAGAATAATCAAAATAAGCGTTTTTCGTGGGGATATAGAAATTTAATGAGATTCGGAAAAGAAGTTTCAGTTAATTTTCATTTAAATTAAATGACAAAAGTTTTCTCTTTTGGTGAACAAGTTTTGATAGATATAGATCGCAAAAACACGAAAATCAGAACAAAAAAATGCATTGTGGAAGAATCGAGAGTTTTTAGTTGGGAAAATGAAAATAAAATATAAGAACAATAAAGAATGTAAATAGTCTTTCTTCTTTTTGTTGTTGCTTGAAGATAAGATATTTAATTGATTAAAACAATAATTTTTGAATTTATAAATTATATTTATATTAAATTCTTTTTTATTTTGTATATTATATAAAATATAAAAAATATATAATTAATATTATTATAATTTAAATATATAAATAATATAAATAGAAAAGCAAAAGCCTTTTTGTTTTCAAATCAGATAAATCATTAATTATCTATAATTCGTTGGACTAAAAAAAGGCCCGGCTAGGTACTGACCAGGCCAGGCCATCAGAATAAGAAGGGCTTTTCGAACAAAATCAACACAAAACAAAGAGGTCGTCTTTATTTTTCTTTATTTAGGTTGTTGACATTTTCCAGCCCTTCCCTTTCGATAAAAGAAATTCCTGATTTGTCGATCTCTCTACATATACATATTATAGATATATATAATAGAATAATAGAGAATAGAATAATAGAGCAAAGAAGAGAGAGAAAAAAAAGACTCCTGACATTATGGGTAATGTAGTAATTAGCTTTTTCAATTGGGAGAGATGGCTGAGTGGACTAAAGCGTCGGATTGCTAATCCGTTGTATGAGTTATTCGTACCGAGGGTTCGAATCCCTCTCTTTCCGTTTCCGTTGATGACTTGATTTATTTTTTCAAATTTTGAAAATCTTAGTTAAACGTGTAGAATATAGATAAAATCCTAAGAAGATTTGAAAATGAATCAAAGAAAACCCTTAGGATCTTATTCTTCACGTCCAGGATTACGTCCCGGATCATTAGATAGGAATCCAAAGATAAAGAGAGAAACAAAAAATATCACTACGGTATAAACGAAGAGTTTCAGAGTAAGCATTACACAATCTCCAAATGATTTTTTGGGAAAAAAAAGAGAATAGATCTTCCATTTTTCTACCACATATCCTATTTTGACACCTGTTTTTTTTTTTCTAGAAATAGAAATGAATTGTTACAAAACAAATGCATTTGTTTTTCATTAACAAAAATAGCTTTCATCTCGAAATTAGATATTGTGGTAGACCCTAATAGGGTTAGGGTCTTTTGCTGCAAAAGGGGTCAAAAAATGAAGAGAAGAAATGGGTGGTAAGCCGCCCACTAACTCAATGTGCGAATCGAGGGTTCATACTCTAAAACTTATCTGATTTTTTCAATTATTAGAATTTTTTCTCGAAGAAATCATGCATTTTCTAGGATATTATTATTAATAATGAATAATTAAATTCTAATTATTAAGGATTTCATCGAAAACTTACAGCAGCTTGCCAAACAAAAGCTAAAAGAAAAAAAAACAGAGGTATAACTGGCATAACATCTACGATTGGATTCAAAAAGGCATAGGCTTCGGGCAATTTTCCGAAGACAAAAGTACTCGAAGAAAGGGAAGAATTTATACAAATACAGATTAAACTAATGATATTAAGCATAACAGAAATTTTTGTGTTCTTGGAGATAATTACATTTTGGTTGGGTTTTTGATATAAGGAAAAAGGAAGAAAGTCAGTTACGGTAGACAAAAAATCCTTCTTCTTTTTGAAGCCACCCAATCACAAAATCCTCCAATTCTCAACTTAAAGGAGAATAGAAGAAATCATACTTTCATACAATATCTTAATTGAATTCTATGTAATGATCAATAAATTTAGTTGAATTCTATATCTATATGTATCAACATCCTACTACCCGTTTATTCTATAGATATATAGATATTTGGACTGGAGTTGACAAACAACCAATACCAATTTTATTGTTTCTTAGTTTAGATTCTAAATTGAAATGGGGCGTGGCCAAGTGGTAAGGCAACGGGTTTTGGTCCCGCTATTCGGAGGTTCGAATCCTTCCGTCCCAGACGGATTTTTATACTATTGCTATAGTATTCCTATTATTGCTATAGATAATGGAATGGTCAGGAGTAAATCAGTATTAATTTAAATATCTGTTCGAATCTCATTAACAAATGATCAAGTTCCATAAACATATGTTTTATAACATATTTTTTATGTTATGGAGCCAATGTGTTTTTTTTCTATTTCATTTTTTTAGGTATTTCGTGGTTGACTCTAATGAAAAATTGGAAATCTATGGAACGATTGAGGCAGGGATGATTTATCCTATTCCGTTTATTCACTTTATGACAAGATTTGATTATTGAAATATTACTCAACCCTATCCCTATGTTAAACAAAATACATATAAACATATAAAATGAGGAAATATTTAGCTTATATGGTATGTATCGTTCTATTTCAATGCAAATAATTTTTATATTTTTCTTTTCGTAATCAGATGAAAAGAATAAAGATTCAAATCTTTACTTATATCATTTATCATTTTTTGATCCACTTGCGAAAAAAAAATTGGATTATTTCTTCTTTATCTTTGATCTATTTTAAATCAGTGATGAGTCAAGGAAAGACTTATCGGATTAAACATGCTGCTTATCGGCGAATTTCCTTCAAAGAAGATAGTATTTCTAAATAGGAAACTTTTTCAATTATAGATATTTATTTTTATAAATACTTTATTAATATTAATAATTAATATTAATGATCTCTTGTCAGTTGAATCTTTGGTATTGAAAAAGTAGGAAATAGGATAATCTATCCTATTTAGTCACTTGAAGATGCAGAGTCAATAAGTTATTCGTTTATATAACTAATATATAGTTATAATTAGATCTTCTTTCTATTATTTTGTATTATATAGATACTTTTTATGTATGTTAAAATAGATTTATGGATGTTAAGGATCTTGTCTTGCTAAGACTTTTTCATAAAAATCGTTCCACATACAGATATCACATCATATTCATATTTTTAAATAAGAAAATAAAAAGTCTAGATTACGATGTTTATGTACAACTGAACCAATGACTATTCATGATTCCATAATTGAATCAATTCCATACTGGTTCCAAATTAGAGGAATGTGATGGTAAAACTTCGTTTGAAACGATGTGGTAGAAAGCAACGTGCGACTTGAAGGACACGATCCGTTGTGGATTTTTAGATCCACCATCTTATTTTCGATTTATCGAGGAATGAAGATGCTCTTGTCTCGACATCGTTTGTTCTGTTACACCCGAATCCTTTGTTTTTTTGTTGGGTTGTAAATAGTCTACGATGGAGCTCGAGTCGAAAAGTCGAAAGGATTAATTCATTTCTGGGGGGCAAGGATCTAGGGTTAATGCCAATCAATCAATTGGAACAACTTCGTAAACGTATCTTCTATATATAAATATATAAATATTATTATAATAATAATATAGAAATCAAAAGGATCCAATCCAATTTAAACAAGTTTTGTTTTTAAATTGGAAACTTGTTGTAATTGATCAAACTTTTTGATTCAAAGTGTATTACGCGGGAATCAACTGTCCATCGGATTCTTTGGTAGAAAGAAATAAAATTTCAAATATTTCCAATTCAAATGAAAGGGTATGTTGCTGTCATTTTGAGAGTATTAAGAAGCACCGAAGTAATGTCTAAACCCAATGATTTCAAATAAAGATTAAAGGATCCAAGAACAAGTAAACCCATTTTAATTGTCTCGATAGTTTCAATAACTGGATCATCCAAATCTAATTTTAAACGAGACAAAAAAAGCGGGTAAAGACAACTCAATAAATAAAATTGGCTAAAGAGAAGAATCTCCTTTTGAGCTATTTGAGAGTTATTCAACTTGAGTTATGAGTACGAATGGTTTCTTTGAAATTTTCAGGAAGGACAAAAAACGAATGAAATTAAAGTCTAATTGATTTTCTAGGTTTATTCGAATCAAATCATTTTTTCTCGAGCCGTACGAGGAGAAAACTTCCTATACGGTTCTAGGGGGGGTATTGTTCATCTACATCTATCCCAATGAGCCGTCTATCGAATCGTTGCAATTGATGTTCGATCCCGAAGAGAAGGAAAAGATCTTAGAAAAGTGGGGTTTTATGATCCAATGAAGAATCAAACTTATTTAAATGTTCCTGCTATTCTATACTTCCTTGAAAGGGGTGCTCAACCTACAGGAACTGTTCAGAATCTTTTAAAGAAAGCAGAAGTTTTTAAAGAAATTCCGTCTAATTAAACAAAATTCAATTAAATTTAAAGAAATACCAAGGGGGGGTAGCGACTTATATATAACTTTGTATAATTTTTCTTTACTAGTTTTTTTGATCCCCC